GTAGTATCCTAAGGGGCCCGCTAGTATGGTAGAAAGAGATCTCTTTCTACCATACTAGCCATTATGTATGGTTATTGTAATGTATAAAGATACAAGTGAAATATCTTAATATAAAGGAATCCACCTATATATCTCTTTTTCTTTATAAATGTCAATATAAATTAAATAGAATATTAAATGTATGTACATACTTTTAATATTTCATTTGTTTATTTGATCCATTTAATCCCCATTCGATGAAAACTTCTTCAGATTTCTAAAGGGGGTTACCCCATGAATGGTTAACCGTGTAAACTCTGATATAAAAATAGAAACTGAGTCAATAAAACAAAACATAAATCCAATTTCTAAACAAAAATCTTACAAAAATTGCCGAACGGTCTAGAAAACTAAAAAAATTGATACAGGTTGGGAGAGTTTTATTATTACCGCAATTAGGAGTACTTCTAGAGTCCACTTCTTCCCCACACTACGAGAGAGAGGGAAAATGTAAAAACTACCATTAAAGCAGCCCACGCGAGACTTACTATATCCATGTGAATTCTGTCCCCTATTTCTATGAATATGAAGAAACTATTCCATTATTGTTCACTAATAATAGTGAAATCACTGGTGCAAAGTCAAAAAAAGGGAGAGGTATTTGGTCACCATTGATGAACTACTCCAAAAAATCCACTTATCTTATAATGAGTTATTCTTAATTATAGAATTTCTAGTAGAATCGACAAGATGTAAATACAAGCAAATGGACACTTTTTGAAGTATCCAAGGAATCTCACTCACATGTAGAAAGAATAAGACTTTTTCTTTCTTTTATCATTTTTTATTTTTGGAAGTAAAATGAAAGGCAATTCTTCATCTAATTTCATATTGATTGAATGTCTGAGCATTACGAGACTTTCATGAGTCTGTATCCAAAGTATCTTAGGTCCTTTCCAAAACTATTAATTTCATTCCTATCCAATCTAATGGAAGACTCAGTTAAGTGGAACTAAATTAGTAGTGGAAAGTAAAGATTTACGGATTTCCCTCCACTACTTTAAGTTTTCCTTGAATCTGATAGGCAAAACTTTAGGTTAGAGAATAGAACCTCGAGAGCCCGGGGCTTAGACTCACGAAACGAAAGTATCAAGAGTCTTTTCCTACGTTTGTTATAATAGAGTCTGTTGTTGAGGCGGCACCCGGATTTGAACTGGGGAAAAAGGATTTGCAGTCCCCCGCCTTACCACTCGGCCATGCCGCCAAAACGATAGAAACTAGATTCCAATTTTCTCTTTTTTTTTCAACTCCAAAAAAAAAAAATATATATATAGATTTTGAGTCACAAAATATAGAATCCAGTACAAACCAGAACCATTAACTATTGACTTTAAATTCATGACCATTTTTGAATTCAAATTCAAATCTACATTTTTTTATTTCTAATAATATTAAGAAAATCATTAGAAATGGATTTATAATTAATCTATATTGAGTTTTTTCAATAAAAAAGAAATCTTCTTCAGTTTCAATTATAACAGTAATGATGAGTATATGTAAACCCCAGAATCAGAACATACGTTACGTTGTGTTATAGAGCTATAGCTCTATAATGGGGTATTTTATCTCTCTAGGGATGCTTTTGAGGAGTAATTCTCACTAAATTTTTATATTTCAATTTTTGATTGAATACATTGAAGAGAAAATTTCATTTTTGATAGAGCATAGCATGTGCTGTCCCAAATAGAACTGTACCACAATAAAAGAAGAAAAAGAGACATATATATCTGTGCATTCTTTTTTATTTTAATAATAAAAAAAAATTAATAAATAAAAAAAAAAACAAGTTTTCTTACCTAACTTAAATTCAATGATATTCTAACTATATCTATTCAAAATAGGTAAAAATCAATCTCTTTTCTGCAAATATTTTTTTGAACAATGAAATAAAAATACATGGAAAAGTAAAGTGGTTCAAAAAAAAAATTTCTATTTATTATATGTTTATCTGCTCGAACAGATCCAAGCGTGGATACATTTTTTTATGGTATGCAATCGAATTGGAATATGTAATATCATAGGTGAAAATGAAATTACTTTTTTCTAGTCTTTACAAAACTCCATAAGTTCCAGTGGTATTTCTCAATTCTGTTCCATTTGGATCTCTTTCATATAAAAAATGCCAATTGAATCTAGTCTCCGTTCATACGTATTTCATACATTCCATATATCGTGGAGTTGAATAAAATTTCATGTGATTCAGTAAACAGAATAGAAATTCCATTATTGCTAGATCGAATTCTATGGATATGATTCGGTGAAGAATGAGAGATGGGATTTTTTCAATAAACGGATAAATGGGAAATTCAAAAAAGATGCTCGGGGATGGAAAAGAGGGAACATCTACAATACCCGGATTTAATCAGATACAATTTGAAGGGTTTTATCGGTTTATTGATCAGGGTTTAATAGAAGAACTTTCTAAGTTTCCAAAAATTGAAGATATAGATCACGAAATTGA